GAATCGATATTTTTGTGGTGTTCAGTGTACCCTGAGTACAAGATCGAAAAGAATGCATTAAATGGATGCATTGAGATTCCGTAAGTAACTCAGTGAGTGCTTTCTAAGAAAGAAGGGCTTGGAAGAAGAAAATGAAATAGGAACAACCGCGCTGGTCGTAATAGATCGACTTTCATGCTGAAGCAAGAACTAGCATGAAAGTTCCATTTCAGGGAAGGACGACGTACCATGATACTTTCTGTTTTGTCGAGCCCTGCTTTGGTCTCTGGTTTGATGGTTGCACGTGCTAAAAATCCGGTACATTCCGTTTTGTTTCCCATCCCAGTCTTTCGCGACACTTCAGGTTTACTTCTTTTGTTAGGTCTCGACTTCTTCGCTATGATCTTCCCAGTAGTTCATATAGGAGCTATAGCCGTTTCATTCCTTTTCGTTGTTATGATGTTCCATATTCAAATAGCGGAGATTCACGAAGAAGTATTGCGCTATTTACCAGTGAGTGGGATTATTGGACTGATCTTTTGGTGGGAAATGTTTTTCATTTTAGATAATGAAAGCATTCCATTACTACCAACCCAAAGAAATACGACCTCTCTTAGATATACGGTTTATGCCGGAAAGGTACGAAGTTGGACTAATTTGGAAACATTGGGCAATTTACTTTATACCTACTATTCTGTCTGGTTTTTGGTTCCTAGTCTTATTTTATTAGTAGCCATGATTGGGGCTATAGTACTGACTATGCATAGGACTACTAAGGTGAAAAGACAGGATGTATTCCGACGAAATGCTATTGATTTTAGGAGGACTATAATGAGGAGGACGACTGACCCACTCACGATCTACTAAAGGGCAAGTAGCTTGATTGGTTCGAATCCAATTCGTGAGCAGATGAGAAATTGTTGCACCGTGGACTCTGTCTGATTCAGTAGCGGCAGCAAATCCTTCTCTATTCTACGATCTGATCTTGTCTGTTGAAAATCGTCCGATCTTAAATCTCCGTTCTCCCTTACAACTCCTTCTGGGTGTCTACTAGTGTCCTAGGCACCTTAATAGCTTATTCAAACAAAAGAAATGAATTGATAGAGGAAAATGAATGTGCAATTCCATTTCAATTTAATGGTTGTACTGCTACTGCTTCCTTTAGCAGCTCCGGTATCGGCATCGGCAACATTCCCAGTTGAGCTGATTCTATCACTCTCACTTGCAGCCTAGTCTGTAACAAGAACCATGGCATTCGATGCTTCCTGTACTGCTCCTGTCTAGCAAAGAGCCAAAGATCGTAGCGTGTCTACTATTGCTAGTGATTTCACCCCTTCCTCATATAAAGTAAGAAGTGCCACAGCTTCCTTTCCTAATTCCAATCGTGACATTGGTAATCCCGCATCTGAGATGAGTAAGACTAGGAATTTTCACTAAGCCGAATCTCTTTACTTAAATGAAAGGAATGCCATAGAATGAATACGGGATTTACTTGTCTATGTATCGTTCCATTCGATCCACCACCCGAGGCCAGGCCGATCAAACCTATTCGTTTTTGGGTTCGATCCAGCAAGTAATCCATAAGCACCAGTGGAAGCATATCCAGAAGCCGATACTAACAGCAGTAGAGAAAGCCCCTTGCTAATAGAAAAAAAGAGGCATATGTGCCGATGATAACGAGAGCAGTACCGATAGCACCAATAGCATCCCTTCCAGTTCCCTTTATTAGTAAGTATAGCCATCACCAGGTCCGACGATCCAACCCCATACCGAGAAGCCCTTATGGAGTGGAGCATTTCATGATCTAAGGGCTTGATGTGGTCTATGATTGGTTGGGGGGTATAGTCCTCTGATTAGGATGAGTAAGTTATCAGTCAAGATGTTGGACATAGGGTTGAGCCAACGACCTTTATCACGGTGGGTGAAGAATATATTAGCCTCTCTTATGATCTGGAACACTGCTCTATGTGAAAAAGGTGCTTTGCATAAGGTCTAGTTCCTTGGGCACTGGATTGGGTTGGTTGGATCAAGAGAAGGTGCGTGCAAGCCGTGGTGGACTGGGGGGCGCCATAGAGAGACGAAGTAGGGGTAGAAAGATCTGAAGGCGGTATTGACTTGCGAAAGAAAGAGCTTCAGAAGGCTGGCCAGCACACGAGAAAGCAGAAGGATAGCTATAGAAGTGGGGGATTTATTTAAAAATAAAGTGGTTTCAATAAAATAAAACAGGGAACAAGCCCAGTATAGGGCTTTGCAGGGACCAGTTCGGAGTACTCAGTGGTGAGGAAAGCAGTAGCTTGCTTTCGACCTAAGAGGGAAGCGCAAGTGGAAGATCGACTGGAAGAGAGAGGACAGAGGAAGCTTACTCAACCATCGGTGGAAGGGACCGGATCCTGAGAAAACGACTTATTCCTTGCGACCCCTATCCCTATCTTTGGAAACAAGTCACTTTTCCTCCCCAATCGCAAATGACTCATTTTTGCTCTGTCCCTGTCTTTTTGAAAGAGCTCTGGTTTTCTATCGGTGCGAGGGTCCGATTCGGAACCTGCCGCTATGCCATATTGACAGCCGATACAACTTGAAAGCGAGACCCATCACTCTACTCCTACTCGAAAGATCGCATGCATTGAAAAACTATTCGACAGACGGACCTAGCTGATTGATGTCATAAGCAATCTGCCTCGTATAGCAGCAGCCTGAAAGCTTTGGTCGACTATGAGTACTAAGGCGAGAACTCACGTGGCGCTAGGTTCTTTCTACACCTACTTTGATCGAAAGGGAGACAGTGAAGCTAGCCTTCATGTTGTCGGGGGCTTGCATCATATTTATATGCTTATCGATGCGCACTAGAAGGGCTGCTCGCCTTTCTTCTGTATTTGCTTCTTTATATAGGCTTCATGATCTCCCCGACTGACAAAGCAACCTTATGTTAATAACACCTCGAAGTTCTCATCTTCCTTTTGTTTCTTGTGTGGGGCTTTTGCTGCTTGTGGCTTTTCAAGCATAAGACTAACTCCCCAGAAGCTCCAAGCCTTAACTACAATCTTCTTCGGTGCTCTCTTTTTATTTTTAGAAAGCTTACCGGGGCTGGAGAGTCTTTATATTTATAAATGGATACACGGGCTAGACCTTCTTCTTTTCATTCTTGGTCTTATTGTTTTCGTTGAGAATGAGAAGTCATAAAAAAAAGGTCTTAGTCCTAACTCGGGATTCTAAAAAGCAAAAGAAGCGTGAGTCAAATTAATTGATATGGAGTTTATTTCCGAGGGAGGGAAAGGTAAAGCTGGAGACAAAGTCCCCTTTTTGATTTATAAGCACATTTGCCTTTACTAGCCAAGAAGACAGGATAAGAAGGGGGTTTCTTCTACCTTCGAAGTCATTCTGCTTACAGGCGTGGAAAGGATTTTTCCGGGAAGCCCGGAAAAGGGGAGAAGGTTTTGGGGAAATGGGGGCCCGTGGAGTCTTTCCCGTTCTCTTGTTTTTAGGAGGATGGATACCTCTGAGTCTGCGACAAGCTTTCTAAAAATTTTTTTTTACGGCTCTCGATCGAATGCGACTGCACCTATACCAGTTTTCTTCGACCTTCATTCCCCTCCTGCAGCCAAAGTGATAGCGGCTGTAGCCATGCACCGGTAATGTGTGGAAGAGGGTAAGCTTTCTATGTGGATAGGACGTATCAAGACCTTTTGCATCTTTCAAAAAAAAATATCTAAAAAGAATATTGTGTTGGGTCCTGAGGACCAGGATGGCCGAAGATCAAAACCTAAATCAGGGGTTGATCATCGAAGCCAGGGCAATAACGATGAAGGAATTTGAGCGCTGATGTAGCTAAAAGCCACCTTCATAGTGGATTCATTAGGGTCGTCACCTTCTACCCAACTAGTGGAAGTATCCACTGCTTGTTTGCTTTATCTGTTAAGCCTCACAGCTATGGGACTTCCTAAAGCAAATTGAAATCGTAGTTTCTCATCACAAGACCACCAAGATCTTCGACTTAGCCTCCCAAAGGTGATCCACCCCCAACCGGGAGAAGATAACGAAAGGGAGACAAAGTCCTAACAAAATCATAACACAAGGTACCCATTCCATCTATCATATCAGTCGATCCGATTCGTTCTTATCAGGCGGCAAGAGAGAACTTATGACTTCGCGGATGGAGAGGGATTCGAACCCCCGGTATTCCTAGAAATACTTCGGTTTTCAAGACCGACTCTTTCAACCGCTCAGACATCCATCCCTCGCTTTTGTTCAATTATAAATCTAAATAAAAGAAAGAAGAACTTTAATGGAGATTTATAGCATCATTCAAGTAAATACAGATTAAGATCGTAAAAACATAAGCTTGTAATATAGCTACACCTAATTCCAGACCGGTTAATGCAAGAACTATAAATAAAGGACCAAGAGCCCCTATAAAATATAAAATCTCATTCATACATAGCATAGTCCAAGCGAACCCACTTAAAATCTTTACTAAACTATGACCGGCCATCATATTAGCAAATAAACGTATTCCTAAGCTTAATCCGCGAAAACAATAAGAAATTAGCTCAAGGAGTACTAAAAAAGGTGCTAACGGCAGTGGGACTCCCGCGGGTAAGAAAAAGCTGAAAAAATGAAGCCCATGTCTTTGAAATGCCACTATAGTAATGCCAATAAAAATAGAAAATGAGAGAGCCAAAGTAATGAGAAAATGACTTGTCACTGTGAAGCTATAAGGTATCATACCCTGAAGATTACAAAATAACAAAAAAAGAAAAGTGACCAAGATGCAAGGGAAAAACATTTGTTTCACATTTCCGGAAAGACCACCTATTTGTTCCTTTACCAGGTTCAGCACGAAATCATAAAGAAGCTCTACCAAGGATTGCCAAGCATTTGGGACTAAGTTTCCTCCTCCCTTTTTAGTAACAAAATGAATCAGAAGTAGGAAAAAACTAAGAGTTAGCAGCATGAACAAAGATGGATTTGTGAATGAGAAATAGAAGTTTCCGATATTTATAGAAATCAATGGGACAATCTCAAATTGGTCAAGTGGGGAGGATGCCGTCTGTCCCATTAGATTCAGACCTTCTTGAAAGGCTTCCCCGGATACTCCGTTTTGGATTAAATCATCTACAATGGACTGCATAAAAGCGACATTGTCGCTTTCCCCATGTAGCGCCTCGGCCATAACCAAGGCCCTTTCAGGATCTTGCATTAATGCCTCACAATTCTCGCGTATCGCACATTGAAGCTCTACTACACGCTCATCGCTAGGATTAAGACCGGGACAATCCTCAAAAATACCAGCATAATCATCCTGAGTACCGGACGCTTGACCACTAGAAAAGTTAGTTAATTTACTCGCAGAAGGTAGATCATTGGAACTTGAATTAATACTCTTTTCGGTATTAGTCGTCGTGAATTGACTCGCAGAAGATTGATCACTGGAACTTGAATTAAGACTACTTTCATCAAATAAAAAGATTCGTCGCATATTGGATGAATTGATTTCAACAAAATGATTCCCTCCAGACAGCTTCACTCCGTCAAGCCTCTAGGAGTAGTTACGAACTATAGAAAGTTGTGGTTGGTTGTTGACCAACAAAAGCATGGGAGAAAAAACTAAAAAGGGGGGACATAGAGATATATTCTCTTAACGATATTTTTTTTTTATTTCATACGAAATTTTATATTTCAAGAATTTTGATATTTCGACTTGATCTTATTCTCGGTCCTCCTCAAATCACTTGCTTCTCAACTTCTCCTCTCCTCACCTCGTCATTAAGTAGAGACGCCAGCAGAATATTCAATAACCTAGCCCGTTGGATATCTTTCCCGGTACACTGAACACAAAATAAAGATAGCATCAGTACACATAACTCGAGAAATCCCCTAAAGTGTTTTCCCTCTGCTAACGTGAATAATAGCTGAACAGTTGCCTAATGTGGTAAGCATCAGACAAGGTTCTAAAATACATCTTTACATCCCGGTCAAAGTAAAAAAGATTTTAGCAATTCTTGCCCTCTGAGAATGAACTAACTTACGCAAATAGTAAGAGGACGTTTATGGAGTGATTCATCTAAAATTCCCGGGGAAGAGGCTATAAGGCTATCTGGGGAATAAGATCGGTTGGCAACTAATAATTATCTTATCTTTCTTTCCCACCTCAACAGAATAAGCCGAAACCAGGGAAAGGGCATACCAAGATCGGATCGCATAAAAGGATTGGAAATGCTGCTCCGAGCGAAGGTAGCCGGCTAATTAGAATAGGAATACTCGGACTCGGCGAAAAGGGTTAGGCTTTGACCTCTTACTAAAGTAGTTCAAATAGATAATCCACCTAAAATGGAACATTCGCTTCTAGATCGCTTGCTAGAAGTAAGGAAACTCCTGAGTACGGAATTGAGACCGAAGAAAGGAGATTCCGTAAATTGACTCTGAAACAAGAGGCAGGAACTCTTCTGCTGCTGTTTGCAAGCTCTTTCTTTAGCATTATAACCCGCCCTTCCTGTTAAGGAGTGACGGAGCTCTCCTACCCTTCTCAATGCAGGAATTCGCATACAATCGATCGGTACCATAGCTATATTCAATCCGGTGGGTCAAGGGAAGGAGAGCCGGATTGCAGATCGGGTTAAATAAAGCGGGTGAACACTAGCAACCAGTACAAAACTACCCCGTCAAAGACGGAAAATTGGTATAAACCAAGATAGCAAATGGAATGATTAACTAGTGCCACTCCAAACCCACAAACAATCTAATCACAGGTATGGATTGACACCGCGAAGGAAGTAAATACAGGAGGGTTGGGAGTGAATGGAATATCGAGATAGATATCAAGATATCCCATCAACCCAAAACCCTTAACAAAGCTAGAATGCTTATGTTGCGTATAGTAGCCAGGGGGTCGAGCAAGAGACCTCCAATAAGGTCAAACCAACGGGCAAGTCAGTCCCAAGAGTGAAAGGGAGTTTGAACTGTGAACATATAGGATTCCGCTAATCCTTATGCTCTAACTAGTCTTAAACGAAAGAGATATCGATTTCTTTCCCTGGTGTACTAGACTTGAATTCCTTTGCAGTCTTAGGCTTTTGAGCTTTTTTCATTCAAAGCGGGATGCTTGCTAGACTTATAAGCCAGAGAGGGAAAGGAAGGAATAAATTATTGAGTGGGAGTAGGGTCTATGTCTATGTTGAACAGATTTGGAGTACAGTCAATTTTCGTGCCATGATCTTATCCATAATGTCCCCTTTTAGAGAGTAGTAGAATTAAGAGCTTTGAGATCGTCAACACAAAATCCGATCAAATTAGGATAAAATGTACTGGCTGGAGGGACAGACTCCAGAAAAAACCGCGGTCATACTTGAATCAAACCATTTACTGTTCTGAAACTCCATAGCCTGGAATTTAGATAGGCGAGAGGTGCTCCCTGTAGTTAGTGAGTCGTCCCGGCCTTTAGTCTTGATATTATCCGAAATGGGGAGAGTTTATACGAACCAGTAAGAATAGCCCGTTCCAGTCTAACGAGATTCACTCTCTAGTAAATCAAATCATATATTTTTACCGTCTCCTGTATTTGTAGGATTCTTAGGTGTGGGTTCAGGTTTAGCAACAAAGTGAGTTGGACGGGGTAAGAAAGCCTGTCCTCTAAGGAAGCCTGCCCGCAAGATGTTTATCTCGTAGTTTGATGATCGAACTTCTTAGTGTTAAGCAAAGCACTAGAAAGAAAAGAAAGAAGATCAAAGAGCTCTCGGAGAGAAAGAGTTTGCTAGGCCATGGAATATAGAAAAAGACCTCGCCCGTTGACTAACTCTCGAAACAGAATAAACAAGTGCTCTAGTTCCCTCTTTTATAAGAGTAATAAATTACCTAGCTCGTTTCACTCGAGTTCCCTCTTTTAAAAGAGTAATAAATTATCTTGGACCCTATCCTCTCTGATTTGGAAAAAGATGATCTTGCTTGGGCCACAGAAGAAGAAGATTGATTGAATATTGAGGAATTGGACTTAGCATTCTTGCTATCTCTTGAATGCTTTGATCCATCTAAGCCCATTGACAAGCAGGAAGAGGAGAAATTGGGGGACTTTTGGGATAATTATGGTTTTTGAAGATACTGACAAAGCCCACTTGATGGTTTGAAAAGCCCACGTCCGAGTCCAAAATGGAATTACTTGGGAAGAGTTGATGGGGGACACGAAAATTTCCAAGGAAAGCCCAAATGAAAACAAATAAGAGTGGTCGTGGAGAAGGGGACTCGTTGTACTGAAAAAGCTATTGCGGCGTGCTCACTTACTCTATACCGGTCTTAGTGGACTGACAGAGTGAGCTGGAAAGGTTCCGTCTTTCCGGGGAAATTCAAGAGAGCTAGCTTCGGTCTTAGCTCACCTAAGAAAGGACGGAGCTGTCGAGTGAGGATTGGCCGAGGGCAGTTCGAGATGTACCTGGGTACAAATCAGCCAATAAAAAAAAGACAAGTAGAAGCGAGTTCAATCGGAGTAGGCAGGGCTAAATAGTGCAAGTAGGGTACGTAAACGAGGACAGATCACATGCTTTTTGTACTGGTCAGTGAGCTGTCGAGTAAGGAGTGCTCTATCTCTTAAGAAAGGGGCTTTGGAAACCTGCCTTATTTTATTAGACGAGAAAGGGGAGTACTCTCTGATGTGCGTTCTATTATTGCCTCCTATTCCTGAGTGAGTGATCGGAATTAAGCCGCGTGGCGATACCCGCCAAAAACAAAGGACTATTTTATTTGCTTTTTGGGCAGGGCCCTTCTTCGTACTCCAATCCGTACGGAGAGAATTCTTCAGCGCACTAAAATCTAGTTAAGGGGGTTCCATATTCATGAAAAGCCGGGGTTGAACCATGTTACGGAACTAAGACAAGAATTATGACTAATAAGAAAGGGTTTAGGGCCTGCCTATAAATAGAAGCTTCTTTCAGTCTGTATTTGGCAAAGAGGGCACTTAGAAGTCGGCAAGAAAGTGAGTAGACATGGATATCGCGAACAGACTGGCGAGCATTCAACAAGAAATACAAACCGTGGAAAACGAAAAGCTCCAATGTGAGCAAATGCTTGGTCTGTTCTGGGAGCATCCGCCTGCTCTGGATCCAGAGGTCGTAGGCAGGCGGATGCAACTTTTACGGGACCGCATTCGCGGTCTGGAACACAGGATTTCTGGTCTCCTGGAGGAGCAGAAAGCCCTAATTGTGCGTGGTGCTTTCATCCGCGGTCGCCGGGGAGACTAGAATAGAAGAGTCCGTCGACTCTTTATTTCGATAAGATTTAAATAAGGAGTCCGTCGACCCAAAGTAGTGTGTTTTAATGCATGGCTTTCTTTGTTATCTTTCATGTTGTTCTATGTCTTTTGTTCACTTAATATGTTCTTAGTTCACTTTGTAATGTTGTGTTTAGTTGTGTGGCTGGTCTACGGTGTGTGTAGGCTTCCTATTGGATGTACTCTTATGTATAAAAATGCTTGTAGTGCTGGAATTGGAATGAATCAAATCTGCTTTGTTAAATATTCCTTATTTTTTTTTACGTAATATCCGGTCTTCAATCTTCCTTAGATGTAGATGCTACTTCCCTCGTCTCGTCCGCACTGCCCCTACAACAGATAATAAAAGTCCGTAATAGCACGCGAAAGCTTATGGATGATTCTATCCAAACCTAAAGTAGAAGAAAGCCTACGAAACCATAAAGCTTCCCGGATCTCCCGTTTGGTAACAAACCAAAAGAAAGATAGGATAATAAAGATTGTTACCATAAATATGAAAGCGATCGATGATATCACATTGGACACTAAAGGGTGAAACTTTGCTTTGTGGTTCCCACAACTCACGGTTGACGAAGGCAACACATAGTCGGCTGGGAAAGCAGTATACCGGAAAATCTCATTAATCTTAGTATGGAAGAGGCTCGTCGAGACCTCCCTTTTCTTTTTGTTTATTACGAAGCGAGAGGTTTGTCTCAAAGAAATGAGAGAGTCACCGGCAAAGTCTTAACTAAACTATTCCGACTGAATATGAGCAAAATCCTAACTTCCTTCAATGCCTTCTCATTAGTAGGGGCCGATCTGACTCCATATTGCTCAACGTGTCGCTAAGCAGAATCTCACTTCTTTCCATCCGCTAATGAACCTCTTGATGCTCGACCAGCCATCAACCGCATCTGACTTTGATCCATAAGTAGATTCAGGGTACCATCTCGCTTCTCTTTCCTTGTACGTTCCAGCTCGCTTCGTCTGCTTCAGAGTGGGAAAAGAAGAAGGTAGAAAACCGAGGTGAGCAAAAGGCTCTTTCTTCTTAATACGCTTAGATAGTTCATTGACTTACGCTTAGATTAGATAGTTCATTGACTACGAGACTGGAATCTGATGCTTCTTTATGGTCCGATCCTAAAAGCAAGAGGAGCACACTAGTAGAAGTTGCGTCTTAGCGCTGTAGCTTTCTTTCTCCTCCAACCGGACCCTTTCTTATTCGCACGAGCGGAGCCTCCCTTATAGATAGATCGGGAAGCTAAGGTGGACCGTTCTTGTCTCTAAAGGTCTAAAAGGAAGTGGAATTATTTCAGGCTGAACTCTGACTACTGTCACAAATGCGGGGCTGCTTTTAGCTTTCACCTTGAATCCTGGATAGGCTAGAGAGCTTCTTTCCCTATAGCCTATAGATAGTAAGGTTACTTCTCTTTCCTTTTTCCGATTGGTTCAGTGTTAGGTGAGTAGCGGAACTTCTTCCTGTCAGGCAGAGCTGAGCCAAGAGTTCTCTCTTAAGGTCGGTACCTATAAGGTAAGGAGAGGTTTCAAGCAAGAAAGGTAGATCCTAGCCGCTTATCCTTAACTTAAATGGCTCGGAGCAAGCTAAGTCTTTATATACTATAAGCGCAGAAGGAGAGTAAAGACAGAAATAGGTGGAGAGTTTTCTTAATAATGCCCAAAAGCCTTATAGCTCTTCGGACTAAGACGGATCTGTGTCGGAATGAGTTGAAGACGAGATAGGGTATCCAGTCGTATTGGCAGGGATATACCACCTGTCTTTTTAGGCGTACTACTGAAAAACAGTAGCATAAGGGTTACCATAGGAGGACTGCTTGCTAACGCGGACTGCTAAACAGAAGCTTAAAAGCTGTAGTAGAAAGCCTTTCTCAATTCTCGTTCTCGAAAAACCAATCGTCAGCCAGTGTACATGAGTAGAGGCTGGAACATCACTTGATGACAGGGTTGATCAAGAGACCGAAGCCAGTGAGTTTGCGTACTCGAGTGATTGGTGAAGAGTACTTCGCATTGTAAAGAGCATCTTCTTAAGCAAAGTGTTGAGTCCACCGGCCTGGATGCAGCTCGAGGAACGCCAGTCTCTCGACTGAGAGGAACGCCTTATGCCTTAGGAAAGAGAGATGCTAGCTCTTCCTGTCTTCCAGTGGGGTAAGCAGAAGTGATCAACGAAGACCAAAAAGCTATTATGTTATGTTATATAAAGCACAGCTGCCATTTCATTTCCTTTGCTACCGGCTTCTTTCTTTCCTTTTGTTCAAATCAATCAAGGATCGAAGAGATCTATCTTTCCGGCTTAGCCGAACTTCTCACCTAGTATGTCCTAGTTCTTTGTTCATGCTGCTAACTCTTAGTTTTATACTACTTCTTATTTTGGTTTTCGTATCATGGATCTTGGTTCGCGCTTTATGGCATTTCCACTTAGCCACATGCCACATGATGGTCGATACTTCTACAGTCGCTTCTTCCTCTTCTTCTTCCAATAAAGAAGGGATAAAAGGAAGAATAACGAAGGTTTAATCACGACTTTGGTTGTAGAAGAGGTGGATCAATATCTGGCAACCCATAGGGAATCTTTAATAAAAATAAAAGAATTCCCCGGTGCTTTCCCTTATATCGAAACGCCCGCGTTTTTGAGCAAGGTAAGCACAGACCTTCTACGGGGTGCCGGATTGCCAGATACCGCGGACCCGGCGAGTATGGAGATACTCCATATGGTCCACCGGAATTTTGTGGACTCTTTTGAGCTAGTGAAAGCTGAGGGTTACCGGAATCATATTATATATGATTCGATAAGATGCTTTCTAAAGCATTATCGAAGAAGTGATTGAGATGGTATGAGTTTGTTCAGTGGTCGTAACGTAATTGGTTAATGGGGAGAAAGCGGGCCGAGATTCTTATGTCAAAAGGACCAAGGATGATCTTTTCGGAAAGGAGGAGTAGGAGGAGTCAGACGGAATAAAATGATTACAAGATAGACAATGAGAACAGGGAGAGCAAGAGCACTTAGACAATTAACTTTGAGTACAGGAAAGTCTGCTGGTAGGAATTCCTCAGGGCGTATTACGGTTTTTCACCGAGGGGGTGGCTCGAAGCGATTGCTGCGAAGAATTGATCTAAAACGAAGCACTTCCTCTATGGGCATTGTAGAGAGTATAGAATATGACCCTAATCGTTCTTCTCAGATCGCTCCAGTACGATGGATCAAAGGGGGCTGCCAGAAAAAAATTAACACGATCGAGGAGTTAGCTCCGCCGCGCAAGATCCTCGAACCTACCACGAACACCATCAGCGGCCTCTTTTCGTTCTCTTTCCTGCCCGGGAAGGTGGATCAAAGAAAGGTAGCTTGCTTCTCTCCTGGACTGATGGCCACTTATGCAGTGGTCGGCCTTCCTACCAGAATGCATCCTTTGTCTTCGTCAAAGAGCGCTTTTTCTAGTTCTAGTAAGGGCGCAGGAAGCACAAAAACTTTAGTGAAGGACGTCTTCTTCTCTGCCTTCTCCTCTCCAAAGGCCAAGAGAGAGACTGCATCCCTTGCCTTCGCTAGCTCTTTTGGTTTCCCAAGGATAGCGGTAGCTGGGGCAAAGCCCGCTTTCTTCGCTCCGCGAATGAGACAGAAAGTGAGAGGAAAAAGCACGTTCTCTCTTTGCGAGGTCCGAAAGTGGAGAACGCATAGCATTCTCTGGGCACATAAGATCAAAGGTAAAGCAGGGCTTTCTTGGCAGAGTTTTAGGCGGCAAGATACTTTAGGGCTTGTTGGAGCTGCTGGGCATAACAAATCGAAGCCGAAGACGGATCAAGGTAGCTTGCCTGCCAAGCCGATAGGCGAAAGGGCGAAGCAACTCAAAGCTCTCCGGGGTTTGAGGGCGAAAGATGGAGCGTGCAAAGTCGATCGTGCACCTGTCGTGTGACCCGTTGGTCCTAAGCAATGTCTTGCGCGAAGCGACCCACCTAGAAAGAGCTCTCCTGGGGGCACTAAAATGAAACTTCGATCAGATGCGGGTATAAAATCCCGCCGCTGAGATGTCCAGCGGATTCCTGGGCCTTGACGAAAGGCCGGCCACCTTTTTTTTACGGAGAGCAAAAGGCCCGGGGCATAGCAGGATGAACCAATGTGAATGAGTGTAAGCTTCGTTGCCCGAACACGATTGGTGCTGACCACACTAGGTGCTACCGCGGTAGCAAGAGAGGCCAGGCAATGACAATTGAGAGGTTGTCACTGAACATTTCTAGTCACACGGGAAGAGAGGTCCAATGGCAAGGCCATACGCCCGTTTGGCTCCTCGCGGAGTATAGCTCACATCCAAATATCATATCTGATTGGGGAACGGGGCAACACCCATGAAGCTCCGACGGAAAGGGAAGGCCTGCCAGGCCGTATGCCCATGGGTGCAGGATTCTTCGAAAAAGCGCGGGCTGACTCGGAGACCTGGGACCTTGGCTTAGCAACGAATGAATATTTCTCCTCGAGCTTTCTCCGCCAGCGGCTTATGTAGTGATCGGCCAGCTCGCTAAGCTTCGCTTCCCTTTCCCCTTGACTTTATTTAATAAAGTCTTTACTTAGTAGGAGGCATTATAGAAGCGGTTTGTCGAGTCTACGAAGCTTTCCTTCTTGTAGTCGGCCCGTAATGCCTCCCTTCATTTGCTTGCCTCCTTCCTTACTTTTCAGAGAAGCATTTTACGACTATAAAGGGCGCTGTTCACCTTTGGAAACTTAGCTACACCGGTCACGACATCTTATTGATATTGAGGACTTTCGCTGACTGAATCCATAAACCTAGAAAGTCACCGTCACTGGTACTTTTTTGACTCGATAGGTAGGTGTATTGGTGGAGCTTGCGTAATGTAGTTGTAGTTAAGGTTGCATTGAAGTCTTTCTTTTTTTTTAAGATCTACTGAACAAAGGCGAACGGGGCTCCCAAGGCGGGACGTCTGGCAGAATGCTTGGCCTCCTGCGCTGGAAGCGAGACCCGAAGGGTGAGCTTCTGGCGGTTAGCTTCTAGAACTTATAATAGGCATTAGGCATTCTGAGCTGGAAGGAGGCAAGCAAAAGGCCGACCACTCTATCATTTCCCATTTCTGATGGGAAGGCCGACCACTACACGGACTCTATAACAAGTCATGAGCGATATCTAAACCAAGCCTTCGCCTATAGGCTTTGGGATGAAAGCCAGCCCGACGAAGGCCTATGATAGAGTAAGAAAAAAAGTACGTTAAAGTGACGAAGTAACTTAGCCGTCTACAAAGGGAAAGGCGTCGGTACGGAGTCACCGTCAGCTGTGGATATAGACTATACTATAAGGAACGGAGTCTTAAACTATGGACCGAGACTACTACACTAAGGAACAAGGAAGCTTGACTGAGCAAAGAAGTCAAGGAACAAGGAAGCTTGACTGAGCAAAGAAGTCAAGGAACGAAGCTGCTTCTCTAATAGCCCCGTTGAATAGGAGGGCGAAGGCTTTTTAAAAAAGTTTGATTTAGGGAGAGGGGGCTTCAAGTTCTTAGGAAGAGCCGTACGAGGCAGCTCACGTACGGTTCGGGAGCCGAGCCCCTGCACAGGGGCTTAGGTCAACACTTATATAATAGCCTGTCATCAATTAGAAGCGGGCAAAATGGTGATGAATTGCGATTGGTCCAAACCTTCGACCAGCTCCTTCTTGCAATCCGCCCAGAATGACCATCCTAAGCCCTTATTCACTGTGTGAAGAACGATTAGAAGGGGGCAGTCCGCTGGAGTGTAGGCTTCTTGGCCACGCCCCCTGCTTATAGATACGAAA